AGATTGCCACAAAGGCGCCATATTCTAGGAGCCCAAACTATGTGATTGAATAAATCCTCCTCTATCTGTTGCGGATCGAGGGCCCCTTCCCCTTCTTCAAACTCCGATTCGTATTTTTCATATAGAAATCCCTGATCAACGATAGAACAAGATCCATTTTGCATCATATCTAACTGATTCCTTGGTTCGGACCGAAGAAGTAATGTCACTCGATTATTATCAAACCGACTGCAAGATTTTTCTGTCCGTGAGGATCCCGCCAGAGCCAGAGCGCCTTCTACTTCTAATAGTAAGAATAGTAATAGGCCATGAACTAGATCAGAATCATTCTCAACGAATCCATAAGAAGTGATCCAATTTTTTTCATCGTGTCTGGATGAAGACCAAAGATCTTGAGCGACCGATCCGGCAGAACAACTCAAAAGATAAAGAAGTATCGTGAATTTCTTCATGCTCGTTCCAAGTTCGAAGTACCATTTGTACAAATAAGAATCCCCTACCTTACATGATTTCTTCTTCATATAGATAGATATAGGATCTATGGGGCAATTACTTAGAAGTACATTTTGTGTAACAGCCTTTCCTATCTGATAGAAAAGGATCCCATGATCCTGAACCGATCTTATCTGGGATCGAAAATCCCAAGTTTTTCTATGAAGAGCTGATCTAATTGTATTAGTTTCTATAATGGATTTCTTCTGTGTAATACTAATTGATAGGGCCTCATTGATAAGTGCTACAAGATCTCGCGCATTGGAACCCATGGTTATGGACCCGAATCCGTTAGTATGGAACATCTTCTTTTCCAAGTGAAATCCCCTAGTATATGAAAGAATGAAAAAGTGCTTTCGTTGTTGTGGAAGAAGAAGCCTTCGTATCTTAATGCATGTATTGAATTTATTCGGAGCTATTAGAGCGGGATCCACTTTTTGGGGAATATGAGTCGAAGCAATAACAAGAATCTTTCCAGTGGAACATCTTTCACAATCCCTGGAGAGATAGTTCTCTAATAGACCGAGGGATAAGTAATTCGACTCATTCACATGCAGATCATGAATGTTTGGAATCCATATTATGCAAGGAGACATTGCTTTTGCTAATTCGAATTGAAGGGTTATATCAAATCGGTCTATTTTCGGCGTCATATACATAGTTAGCACATTCGTCATAGTTAGCAGCTCCGTATCAATATCAAGGTCATCATCACTATCATCAATATCGTCACTATCATCAATATCGATATCATCAAGAAGATAACCTTTAGGCTTGTCATCCAGGAACTTGTTCGGAAATACCGTAATGAAAGGAACATAGGAGTTTGTCGCTAGGTATTTGACCAAACAGGATCGTCCAGTTCCTATAGAACCTATCACTAAAATACCTCTAGAAGGGGATAGGGCTAAGCGGAGCGAAAAGGGTTTTCCATGAGGAGATGGGGAAGGGGAATGAAAACTATCAGCCCCACACGAGGTTTGTGAATAAGTGATTGTCTGATAATGAGCAAGGAATATCCGTCTTTCTGCTAAACAGGATCTATTGAACTCATAATTCATTAGATCCTTTTGATGAATGTCAACTAAGTATCGTAAGGAAATTGATCCCGGTTGTTCAATCATTTGATAACCAGAGTCATTCTTTGTTAAATGATCACTATGAGTCAGACTCAATAGGATTTGATCAATCCTTTTTTCTGTCGTTAAGGTGGAGAACTGAACCAATAATTCTCTTTCTTCATCATCAATCGAATCACTGTTCGCGACCCAGAATTCTATTTTCTCATCAATCCAATCACCGTTCACGTTTTTTCTTTTTCTTATCAATGAATAGATCTCTTTACTTGTACGACTTAGATGTCTCGTATTTCTCGAAAAAATGATTCGATTGATGGGATTTGGTATGAGATCGATGAGATTGATCTTCCAATATTTCTTCTTAGAACGGATTGATTTGACCCCATAAGCGGGACCACCACCCAATAGCATGTTGCCACCAGAAGCAGAACCCCGTATTTCTTCCAGAGAATCTCCTAATTGTTCCAGAACAACTAGAAAGAGATTCTTTAACCAGAAAGGATTCATTTCAGATGTAGGATACCTATCCAGAAGTTTTCGAGATTCCATCATGTATGATGGAATCATCAAAGATTTGATCTTTTCTAACTCTGTCTGTAACTCACTAGAGGCTCGGGAAACAAAGAGAAGATGTATACGAACGAGATATCCAGCAACAAGAAGAAGGAAAAAGATGGAATAGAGGAACTCCCGAGCATTTGTTGATCTCAGATGTGTCCGTATCAATGGAACGGGTGACTCATTATTTCGATGAATCGTTTCGTCGGACAGAAGAAGATTCTGTAAACATTGACTCGAAATCTCACTGATCAGAGTCCATTGTGGAAGAATCTTCTGAGGAATTGGCCGTGATATATCTGATCCATGCATCATATCATGAAAAATGGATACAAATTTTTGACTACTACTCAGTATCGACAATGGGTCTGAAAGAGTATCTAAAAGGGTGAAATTGAGATATTTGCACCCTGTCGAAGTAAGGAACCATGGCATATATGTTTGGAACAGATTCCATTTTGAGACACTCTCTCGTTGAAAGGTTCTATACATCTGCCCTTTCTCAACGCATTTCTTTAGACAAAGACTCCGTTTTTTCCTCTTTCCGAATGGTAAATACTTCTCAGAACATGGAGTGTGAATCAAACCCATGTTTGAATTGAAACTGAGATACTGATGCAAGTTATTCCCTTCTGAATCAGATAGATTCATATCTGAAAGAGGCTGACAATAAGTTTTTTCCAAATTGACTATTTGTTCCTCTGTTAGAGGTGTTGAAGAAATGTCTGCGATCGAGTAAATAGCTCCACGAACGAATGGATCGGATCGAATTGGAAAATGGAAAGATTTGTACGATTTGTACAAGTTATACGCTTCATCACCACTTTGTGGGAAATCTTTAGGTATGAAGATGTCAGATACCTGCGACTCGATTGGTGAAAGAGTCTCTCTCTCCAAAAATAGATCTTTTTTTTTACCCACGCACAAAGAAAAGATTTTGTTGCGAATGGACAAGATATTGAGGAATTTTCCATATGTAAGATCATAATTATTGATACGGGTCTTTTCCACATCAAAGGGGAATCTTTTGTTACAATAGAACCAGAAGTGATGTGGATCATTCAAGAATCGAAGTCGATTTGCTTTATAAAAAGAAGATAGCAAAGAACTTCTATGAAATGGTTTCACGGGATTCAGCCAATTGTCTCGATCGTGGGATATCATTGAGAAATAGGAATCCGTGTTATCAAAGGATTTCCTGCGATTCTTTCTAGTATGGAATGAGTCAATCACCCGCTTTGGTATCTTTTTGAACAAAAATGGTAATATTGTTCCTCCATCGATCAAGAATTTTGGTCTTTGGGAAGTATCATGATCATCCAATAAGAAGGGTTTCAATTTCTTCAAATGAACGATTTGAACACCTATGGATTCTAACAACTGATTGTAGAGTTGATCATTCGGACCTTTCAATTCATAGATGTGGATCTCGGACCTATGAATGGGGATATTCCCGATACTCACAAAGAAAAAGAGAAGTGACTTGGACAAAAAGAGAAGTGACTTGGACAAAAAGAGAAGTGACTTGGACAAAAAGAAACGAAGTGGCTTATACAAATCTTCTTTGTCGATAGCCTCGGACCAATCAATCGAATATTGATCAATACGTAATCGATCGAACACTACTTGCACTACTTGAAAAGGATTCTTCTGTTCAGAAACGAAATGTTCCAAATGTTCCTGGAAATTCTTGCTCCCATTGGACCATTTGTATCTATATGCATCAGGATCCTGATTCATGGATCTCTCGGTTCGAGAAATAAGAGGATCAAACCATTTCTTCTGACTCTTTTTCAAATTCGATAAATGTTGGTTGATCATATATTTCATTATAGTTATATGATTCAGAGTCTCATTTCCTATCTGATCCCTTTGAATTCCATATTCGAAGTTGCGATCGGATCTATTCATTAAAAAGAATCGATTCGATACATTTCTTATGTACCCATAGGTGCTATATTGGATTTGAATCAGATTTCGGATCAATCTATATTGATTGACTGCCTCCATTATGTTGTTGCTAGCAAATACCGCTGTTTTTAGTTTGGGATCTTCCAACTCATTCCCGCAGTAGATCCGGACCAATTTTTTTTGATCCAACCCGTAGGAATCAATAGAAAAGGCAAATCCCCTACGAAACACCAGATCCGGCTCGGTTATTGATAGAGTGAATAGATCCGCCATTTCTGGGAATCTCTCTTCTGATTCAAAAAAATCGTGGCGTAACGCGTATCCCCCTTTGTTCCGGTCATGGAATAGATGAAAGAAATCAAAAAATGGATTTTTGTTCAAGAATGAAATCTTATTGGAGCTGTCCATATCCGGTTCATCCTTCGGAACCATATCACATCCCGGATCTGGTTCCGAAGGATGAATTGAGACGGTATCTTGTAAATACGTAATTATCTTGAATATATCAACCATTTCTTTCTTTTCCGCTCGCCTGGAAGGGACAAAAGAAACATCTTGTTTTTTCTTCAACAATTTATGATCTCTAGTGGACCTCTCAGTAGGATTCGAACCCAGATGAAGTTCTGACCATCTGTCAGAGAAAAAAGAACGAATGGATCTTGTAGGATTCCCAAGAAATTCTTCGATTTCTTCCGGAAGCAGATGATTCTTCATCCGCTTCTCAGGTTCCGTGAATAGCCAGGACATGGAGGAAGATCCAAAAAGGCATTTCGGGAATCGATCTGATTCTATCTCTGTTCGTTCCGTTTGAAGAAAGGAAGGATCCCAAAGAATCGATCTCTCTTTTAGTTGCTGAATCTCTGTTTGATCGATCAATGTGTGATATTCTGAATTCTCATTTATAACGGAATCGAAATGATCTCTGGATTGATCAGAAGAAGATCCTTTCCATTGGCTAGAATCCGTTACTTGAACGAAAATAGACCTTGTGGAATCATATTGAATATTTGACAATACATTCCGTACCTTGCTAAAAAACCGATCCTTGTTTACCAACCACACATTGTCTAACCAAATCCAATTCTCTCTCGAGACGTTCCTCCAAAAATCCGATTCGTGCTGATTCTTCCCCCAACTAACGAAGAGATCTTGGCGGAATTGCCACATATGAAATTGAGCACAATTTTGCAAAGAAATACCCCACTTGTTTCTCGAGAAGAGATGGGAAACATGCTCAATATCATTGGATTGCATAGTTGCCCCAGCTCCTTGTTGTTTGAAGAAACTCTCCCCCTGAATTGGTCTTTTTTCACGAAAAGCAGACATGAGATAACAAATCAAGTCTTTCCCTAAAATTTTGAATAGCTGTCCCGAATTCAAGTTGATTATGTTTCGTTTCTTCCTCGGAGAAAGACGATCAAAAAATTCCCAATCATGGTCCTTGCGGATCGGATCATCCGTATAGGATAAAAAAAGAAACTCCAGATATTTGCTATCTTTCTCTTTGAATGAGATCTCAATTCCAGCTACGGTTTCCTTAGATATCTGACAACTAGAATCCCTATTTTTTCCGATCCGGTTCCTCCACCACCGCGAACCCCGGTTAGATTCAGGCATGATACGCTTTTTCTTTATTGGGATAACCCAAGTACTCTCTTGCGGATCCATGAAACAACTCTCAGAAATCTTTTTCCCTTTTGGAAGATACAGGAGCGAAACAATCAACCTATTTCTATTGGAAGACCAAAAAGATTCTTCCAATGTCTCCTTTCTGGGTCCAATGGAATTCATAGGTATAGGAAGAAGCCCCATCAAATAGAGATTTTTTCTTTCGACCATCTTTCGATTGTTAATACGAGATATAAGGACCACTACTACAAGCAGTACTACACCTTTGATCGTGAAATATCGATTGCTTGTTGCACCCTGTGAATCACGTGAAAGTAGGATACTCCAAATTCGGGGGTCAAAGAGTTTCATAAAACGTTCTTGGTGGAAAAAAATGTGAGTGAAAGATCCCACTGAATCGAATTTGATCCATGAATCTAAGAAATAGTGAGAATTCTTGATCTCTCTCAATATCTCTCTCAATTCGAATATCCAGGATTTGAATTGATGTCGTTTCATTGATTCCTCCTAAAGATTTCATTTCAATTGGAATTTGGTTATTCACGATGTACGATGATCCCTGTTAAGCATCCATGGCTGAATGGTTAAAGCGCCCAACTCATAATTGGCAAATTCGTAGGTTCAATTCCTGCTGGATGCACGCCAATGGGAACATTCAATAAGTCTATTGGAATTGGCTCTGTATCAATGGAATCTCATCATCCATACATAGCGAATTGGTATGGTATATTCATACCATAACATATGAACAGTAAGAACTAGAATTCTTATCGATACTGGAACTCATAGGGAAGAAAATGGATTTATGGATGGAATCAAATATGCAGTATTTACAGAAAAGAGTCTTCGGTTATTGGGGAACAATCAATATACTTCTAATGTCGAATCAGGATCAACTAGGACAGAAATAAAGCATTGGGTCGAACTCTTCTTTGGTGTCAAGGTAAGAGCTATGAATAGTCATCGACTCCCGGGAAAGGGTAAAAGGATGGGACCTATTATGGGACATACAATGCATTACAGACGTATGATCATTACGCTTCAACCGGGTTATTCTATTCCACCTCTTATAGAGAAAAGAACTTAAAGCAAAAGACTTAATAACACGGCAATACATTTATACAAAACTTCTACCCCGAGCACACGCAATGGAGCCGTAGACAGTCAAGTGAAATCCAATCCACGAAAGAATTTGATCTATGGACAGCATCGTTGTGGTAAAGGTCGTAATGCCAGAGGGATCATTACCGCAGGGCATAGAGGGGGAGGTCATAAGCGTCTATACCGTAAAATCGACTTTCGACGGAATGAAAAAGGGATATCTGGTAGAATCGTAACCATAGAATATGACCCTAATCGAAATGCATACATTTGTCTCATACACTATGGGGATGGTGAGAAGAGATATATTTTACATCCCAGAGGGGCTATAATTGGAGATACCATTGTTTCTGGTACAGAAGTTCCTATATCAATGGGAAATGCCCTACCTTTGAGTGCGGTTTGAACTATTGATTTACGTAATTGGAAGTAACCAATTAGGTTTACGACGAAACCTAGAAATCGATCACTGATCCAATTGGAGTACCTCTACGGGATAGACCTCAACAGAAAACTGTTGAGTAACGGCAGCAAGTGATTGAGTTCAGTAGTTCCTCATAGAAGATTATTGACTCTAGAGATATGGTAATATGGAGAAGACAAAATTGTTTGAAGCGCGCACAGAACCGGAAGCGCCCCTTGTTTCAAAGAGAGGAGGACGGGTTATTCACATTTCATTTGATGGTCAGAGGCGAATTGAAAGCTAAGCAGTGGTAATTAGAAAGACCCC